TTCCTTTCGCATTTCTCATCAAACAAATAGCCATTTTCATTACTTCAACGAGGACTGATTGAAAGGAGAAAGACGTATGTCGATTAGTTATTGGTTGGTAGCCTTATTATTATAGTAAGTATTCAAAGAGATACTGAGTCTTCTTTTTGAATTGATCCCCATTCATGTAATGGAACAAAGTCCGATATCTTTCTCGAGCGCATATCCACAGATGGAATTCGTTTCTTGTATAATACAAAATGAATTAAAAAAAATTTCCCCTCTAGCTCTGTTTTTGTTTGTGTAACCTCAATTACTAAATGTGAAGTTTAAAAATCAATTTGTCCTTTTAGATTCTATCCATGCAGGATAATGATAAAGAAAGGGGAAGAATTTTCAAAAACGGGATTGATAAAAATTTATCAAAAATGGCCTGGTTCGGAGAGGGGAGTATATCTAAATGAATGGCTTTAAGTCAACTCTTGTGACTGTTTCAACTAATGATTATCAAATCCGATTGACTCTAAGATGGATGAATAGTTGGTTTACATTATGAAAGAAATACGCGTATATGTTATATTAGCTAGTTAGATAAGAATTAAAGATCTATCTAATTTGACCTACGAATGTGAATTTATGCGGAGATTCCAATAGAAGTCCTTTTGTCTCATCTCTTACTATGAGTTGAATAAAGGGATCAAATCAATAAAAAGATGGAAGAATTCAAGGAATGGGTCGGAACAACGAAAGGTAAGAACGAAAGTTGTATGGATTTACAAAGGCTCTCTCAATAGAACGTAAAAAAGAGATATTTAAGTAGTTTTGATGATGCAATAAAATTTTGACTTGAATTCGAAGTTCGTAGTTATTTTGGTTGAATGAATGGTAGTGATGGAAGAATTAAGTCATAATTCATTGGTAGGTTGTATCATTAACCATTTCTTTTTTTTGGTACGAGGAACTTATCATGAATCCACTGATTTCTGCCGCTTCCGTTATTGCTGCTGGATTGGCTGTAGGGCTTGCTTCTATTGGACCTGGAGTTGGGCAAGGTACTGCTGCGGGCCAAGCTGTAGAAGGTATCGCGAGACAGCCCGAGGCGGAGGGAAAAATACGAGGTACTTTATTGCTTAGTCTAGCTTTTATGGAAGCTTTAACAATTTATGGCCTGGTTGTAGCATTAGCACTTTTATTTGCAAATCCTTTTGTTTAATCTTAAAAAAGATGCATTTTTTTTTTCATTTTTTATTGCCTTGGCCTTGTGCTTTGCTTTTTCGAATTCTATCAAGATTTCATTCCTACAATTACTTATTCGTTGATAAAATAACCCACGGGAAGGGCTGATTTGCAGATGAGGAATTAGCCTGCCTCAGCCTTCCCCTTCGTAATCTAAGGAAGCCCTTTTTAGGAAGGGTTACAACAAAGAGGGTAATTCACAATTTCTTCGAAAATCGAATAGATTTGTGAGTCGATTTAGAAATAGGAAGAAATGGGAAGAAATGGGAAAATCAGAACGATTATCCTCTCGATTATTCGCGTCATAAGAATCATTCCCCAACCAAGATCCACCCATTTCTATATAAAAGAAAGGGGGTGAAGTGATACAAAAAGAACTCTGTTCGGTTTTTTAGTCTATCTATAAGAGGAGATCATATGAAAAATGTAACCGATTCTTTCCTTTCTTTGGGCCACGGGCCATCCGCCGGGAGTTTCGGGTTTAATACCGATATTTTAGCAACAAATCCAATAAATCTAAGTGTAGTGATTGGGGTATTGATCTTTTTTGGAAAGGGAGTGTGTGCGAGTTGTTTATTTCAAGAATAGGCTGGATCCAACCAGCTGTCCTTTTTCCGTTCTAACTAGGAATGCAAGGTGCATGAACTTGCGAATTACTTAAATCATATGTAAGAACCATAGCATTTCGTAATTCATTGGTAACTATACTTTGATTCTCTATCAACCAATAATATGGGACTAACATGGTTAAAGCTAAATCGTTTGAAGTCCAAACGCGGCATGGTACTCTTTCTACCACTATGTTAATATATATGTTAATGTTAATATAGAGATGGTTTCAAAAAAAAAATCATTTTATCGATATAGAGCACTCGTGTCGATAAAATGATTTGAACTACTTAATTATTGGATTTTATTCCCTTTTTAAATAATGCTGAATGGACAACCTATGTATTATTCTATCTTTCTTAAAGTAAGAAATTTTTTTTTGGATTGAAAAAATCAAATAAAAATAAACAACTTTGCTGACAATTACATATTTTTGTTTGGTCAGAAGAGTCCTCCGAATACTTGTGTCTTGGATTGGATTAGTGATTCCTTTTGATATTTTTATTTGATTTTTGAATATGACGAGAGAATAGAGGATAGGCTCATTACATTCAAAAATATATATATGAATTTACCATACGTAATACGTAATTGAAGTAATTGAGCGTGAGAGCCAAATGAATCGAAAGATTCATGTTTGGTTCGGGAAGGGATCATGGAAATTTTGAAATGAATG